AATACTCAGCGGCTTGATTGAACCAAGCCTCCGCAATTTCAGAATCTCCCTGTCGAATGGCCTGTTCTCCCCGGTCGGAATAGGCAGGTAAATTCCTTCCCTTAGAACCGTACTTGAGAGTTTCCTACCTCATACGGCTCAACAGTCAATTCTTTTGCTGTCCCATATTTTAAAAAATTTACCATATCTAATCTAATTGAATGAAATTTATCATAGATCTAGCCCATTTTTTTTCTCGAGTTAAGCAAAAGAGGTTAATTATATAAGTTTCAAACTTCAATTTTGCTGAATAATTAAATAAGTTTTATCTTTTCTCCCACCTTCAGAAGAATAAAGCATAGGCATTTCACTATCGTTACAATTTTCTGAAAGATAACTATCTCGGTTTCATCTCGAAATTTATATAGAATCCTTGAAAAAGACTTTCCTTCATAAGAAAGAAAAGACTTACTGTCTTTGGGATCTGATGCTACACCGCTGCTCAATATCGTAGGGGATCCACCCTATTACATAAGTGGATTCCTTCATTTTGATCTTATATCATGATATAAGTAAGCAGTTTTTATTGTATCGGCCAAAAACCTGACTAATTGATCTTTACGGTGCTTCTTCTATCAATTAGATCCTTTATCCATAGAATAAAGTATCTAGGCATACCTATTTCTTCATATTTCTACTTCTATGAAGTTTCTTTCTTTGCTACAGCTGATACAAATCGTTAGTTTGGACAATACATATGTAGAAAGCCTATTTTTTTTTAGTATTTATTAGCGAATTTGCTCTTTTTTTTTTCTTTCTATAGTGGAGATAGTCGCACGTAATGACAGATCACAGCCATATTATTAAAAGCTTGTGGTAAGAACGGGTTTCGTTCTAGTGCCCGAAAATAATATTCCAAAGCTTTCGTATGTTCTCCGTTCCTTGTGTGGATAAGACCTATGTTATAGAGTATATAACTTCGATCATAGGGATCGATTTCTAGTCGCATAGCTTCATAATAATTCTGTAGAGCTTCCGCATAATTTCCTTCGGATTGAGCCGACATCCGTTACGGTCGTTCCTTATTCCATTCAAAGAATCTCCGTTCCAGAACCGTACGTGAGATTCTCATCTCATACGGCTCCCCCTTTATGTGATGCGCATAATGAGATGAGAATAATACATGAAATCAAAAAAGATTGAAATACTCTCATTATGAACTGATGGGACTAGCGTTTTTACAAAAAATCTCTAGCCAACCTTCCTGTAAAAGATCTTTTCTTAACATCAAGCATGTTGTTACTAGATAAAAATGGTAACTCTAACAATTTCTTTGTCCGCAACGCCTCTAAATTTCCAGGAATTAGTCACTTCAACAGTCTTCGATGGTTATACAGGTATCCAAAATACAAACGAGATGGATGTTTGTTGTCCCAACCATTTTTCTAAGTTCCGATCCCGATAAGGAAAAGGGATAATTTATAACAAAGTTTTCGTGTTGTTGATTCCTAGGTGTAGTGCTTCTTCCCCTCTGCTACCTATTTTTACTAGTGGATATTTTTACTAGTGGAGTAGGGTTGACTTAATCCATAGGTTACACCTTTCGCTCAATACTAGAATCGACAATTAAAGCATCTGAGGTTACATTAATCGGGGATACACGACAGAAGGAATTTTTTTATTTTCAAATTGCACCTCCAAGAAGCGTAGATTTATTTCAATTATTGTTTTCTTTCTATCCCGAATAATGTGTCTTTCTACTAAGACGGAGAGCGGTAAAGAAAATCGAAAAAAAAAAATCAAATCGCACCATCTCTGTAATAGGTGAATGCCTCTTTTTCCCCGGAAGTTGTCGGAATTATTCGTAATAAGATATTGGCTACAATTGAAAAGGTCTTATCGATAAAATTTCCATTTATCCCAGATCTAGGCATCGGTAACAACCCCATTCTATAATTTCTTTTAATTACCTTTCGTGAGAAAATGATCCCACAAACAAAGGAATTACATAGTACGAAATAACATAAAAACGGATTCATTAAAAAATCCTACTCGATATTCAAATTGTTTCTTTTTGATTTCACAGGAATCAATAAAACATAAGAAATATTTCAATCCGGTTAAATTTCATCCAAATGTAGTAGGATCGGAATGAAGAGAACTATTCTGATTTCAGCGAAGTTGAAGAATAAAAGAATTTTATTTATCTTACAGATTGGGGTAATTCTAGAAGTTTTTTGATTGAATTATGATCCAAAGAGCAAAAAGAATCGAATAATTATTCTATGATTCATAAATTTTGACTAGATCTATGTATGGGATAAGCAGTTGTTGGTGAAAAATCGAAAACTGTAAAAGTCGAATTTTTATAAAAAATGGAATCATAGTTTAAAAAACGAAATAGAATCATGAGCTAAAAGTATCCATTAAACATAGTAAAAAAAAATTATTTTTATAGTTAGAATTGGTTGGACGTGCCTATCAAAAAAAAATTGAATATGAATGACTCACTATTAACTCC